TATTAATAAAAGCATTAAGTGGATGCCTTGGCATTAATTTAATTTTTAGGACGTAAAAAATGCGAAAAGTTGTATTAAATAGTTTATTTAAAAATACAAATTTCCTAGAGAAAACTTTTTCTTTGTGAAAATTATAAAAATAGTGAATTGAAATATCTAAGTAACTATTAAAAAAATCAAACGAGAGTCCGTAAGTAATGACGAATGAAAATGGAGTGAAGGTTATACAAAAATAAAGTGATTATTTGAAAAATTTTGAAAAATTTACTTAAAAAGGTGAAAGTCCTGTAGAATAATTGTTATTTTTATTATATAGTAAAAAAAGGTATGTGTAATCTTTTTTGAATATTGGGGAACCACCCTCAAAACCTTGAAAAATTAATGATCGATAGTGAACAAGTACTGTAAAGGAAAGGTGAAAAAAAACTTTTGAGTTTGAAATAATTCTGAAACTTAATGTTTATAATCAATTGAAACTTTTTAAAAAGTGACAGTGTACCTTTTGCATAATGGGCCAGCAAGTTTATTTTTATAGCAAGCTTAAATTAATAATGTAGGCGTAGAGAAATCAAATTTTAAAAAGTTTTTAGTTATATAAATAAGACCCGAAACTGAGTGATCTAACCATGAACAGATTGAAAAATAGGTAAAACTGTTTGGAGGATCGAACTCACATATGTGGCAAAATATGGAGATGATTTGTGGTTAGGAGTGAAAGGCTAATCAAACTCAGAGATAGCTGGTTTTCCACGAAATCTATTGAAGTAGAGCATTTAAAATCTTTTTTTGGGGTAGAGCACTCGTTGAGCTAAGGGGTGTAAAAACTTACTAAATTCTTGGAAACTCCGAATACAAAAAAACGTTATTTAAATAGACAGACATCAGGCGCTAAGGTCTTTTGTCAAGAGGGAAACAGCCCAGATTGATCGCTAAGGTCTCTAAATAATATTCTAAGTGAAAAAGGAAGTAAAAAAATAATGACAACCAGTAGGTAGGCTTGGAAGCAGCCATCCTTTAAAGAAAGCGTAATAGCTCATTGGTCTAGTTTTTTCGCGCCTAAAATGTATCGAGACTTAAGAAATTTACCGAAGCGGCAAGTTTTATTAAAAATAAAACGGTAGTGGAACATTCTGTATGTTAATAAAGATATATTGTGAGATATGTTGAAAATATCAGAAAAGAAAATGCTGGCATTAGTAACAAAAAATAACGAATTTTAATCGTTATCACCGAAAATTCAAGGGTTTCTATGTTAAACTGTATTACATAGAGTGAAACGGCCCCTAAGAAAGATTTGACGAAAGCAAATTTTGATGGGATAATTTTTAAATTAAATTTTTTTAAAAAGTGACAAAAATTAAAAACTTTTCAGGAAATAACTTTTTAAATAATAAAAACCGTACCCTAAACCGACACAGGTGGATAGGTCGAGAAGACCAAGGTGAATGAGCGAACTATATTGAAGGAACTCGGCAAAATGACTTTGTAACTTCGGGATAAAAAGTACCTAATAAAAATATTAGGTGTCACAAAATAGGGGGTTGCGACTGTTTAATAAAAACTTAGGACTCTGCTAAATGGTAACATGATGTATAGGGTCTGACACCTGCCCGGTGCTGGAAGATTAAAAAGAAATGTTTACGCATTAAATTGAAGTCCCAGTAAACGGCGGCCGTAACTCTGACGGTCCTAAGGTAGCGAAATTCCTTGTCGGGTAAGTTCCGACCTGCATGAATGGTGTAACGACATCCCCGCTGTCTCCAATATAGACTCAGTGAATTTGAATTATCCGTGAAGATGCGGATTTTCTATAGTTAGACGGAAAGACCCCGTGAACCTTTACTACATCTTTATATTGTTATTTTATCTAATATGTGTAGCATAAATGGTAATTGTAATTAGACCTTTACGCCAGTAAATTGTTTAGATAATCCTGAAATACCATTCTTATTATAGTAAATAACTAATATTGATTAATTTTAAATAGACAGTGTATGGTTGGTAGTTTGACTGGGGCGGTCACCTCCTAAAGAGTAACGGAGGTGCACAAAGGTAAGCTCAAATTGGAAAATAGTATCAATTGCGGAGCGTAATGGTAAAAGCTTGCTTGACTGTAAGATAGACATATCAAGCAGGGACGAAAGTCGGTCATAGTGATCCGATAATTCTTTGTGGAAAGATTATCGCTCAACGGATAAAAGGTACTCCGGGGATAACAGGCTAATGACTCCCAAGAGCTCATATCGACGGAGTCGTTTGGCACCTCGATGTCGACTCATCACATCCTGGAGCTGAAGAAGGTTCCAAGGGTTCGGCTGTTCGCCGATTAAAGTGGTACGTGAGTTGGGTTTAGAACGTCGTGAGACAGTTTGGTTCCTATCTTCTATAGATATTTGAAAAATGAAAGAATCTAACTCTAGTACGAGAGGACCGAGAAGGGTAAATCTCTGGTGTATCGGTTGTTTTTAAAAGCATCGCCGAGTAGCTAAATTTATTTTGGATAATTACTGAAAGCATCTAAGTAAGAAACCATTCTTAAAAATTTTTCATATAAAAACTGTAAAAGACGATTACATTGATAGGTTTTAAGTGTAATTATCGTAAGATATTTAGCTTAAAAATACTAAACGTTTAAAAAATAAAAATATAAATTTATTTCTTTGTAGCTCAATGGTAGAGCAAATGGCTGTTAACCATTAGGTTGTAGGTTCGAGTCCTGTCAAAGAAGTTTTATATTTTATTAGGTCGAATAGCCAAGTCAGGTTTAAGGCAATAGTTTGCTAAACTATCAGTTAATTTTTTAACTCGTGGGTTCGAATCCCACTTCGACTTATTTTTATATTTAATAAGTAAGCGGCTTTTATATAATTATAATATATATATATACTAATTGTGTAAAAACGATGTAGCTCAATGGTAGAGCATGGGAATCATAATCCTAATGTTGTAGGTTCGAGTCCTATCGTCGTTATTAGTATTAATATTTATAGACATAAAATAAATTTATATTGCTTACTAATTATTAATTATTTGATTTTAAAACGGAAGGTAGCATAGTTTGGCTAATGCATCTGTTTTGGGAACAGAAGACCAAAGGTTCAAATCCTTTTCTTCCGATATTAAATTATTATAATAATAACTGATGAGATAGAGTAATTGGTAACTTATCAGGCTCATAATCTGAAGCTGTAGGTTCGAGTCCTACTCTCGTCATTTTTATTTTTTATTATATAATATAATTTTATGATTCAAGTTCAAACTAAATTAAAAATAAATGATAATAGCGGTATTAAAATTGGGCAATGTATAAAAATTTATAAAAAGAAAATTGGAAAAATTGGAGATACGGTTTTAATTTCGGCAAAAAAATTACGTTTAAATCAAAAAAAAAAAAATAAAATAATTAAAGGTGATTTATTTAAAGCTTTAATTATTCATACAAAATATCAAAAAAAAAGTACTATTGGAAATATGATAAAATTTGACAAAAATTCTATAATTATTTTAAATAATCAAAATAAACCTCTAGGAACTCGTATATTTGGACCAATTACATCTGAATTTCGGAAACAAAAAAATTTTAAAATATTATCATTATCATCAAATATTTTATAAACTTATTTTTTATGAAAACAAATTTACAAAATCATTATCAAAATGTTATTATATATAATCTTTTAACAAAGTTAAATTTTCAAAATGTATTTAAAATTCCTAAAATCACTAAAATTTGTTTAAATATTGGCTTTAAAGACACAAATACGGAAAAAAAAAAATTAATTAATCTAATTTTACTTTTAAAATTAATAACAAATCAAAAACCAATTATAACCCGATCGAAAAAAAATAATATTTTTTTGAAAATTAAAAAAAATTCTATTACGGGTTGTAAAATTACTTTACGAAAAAAAAATATTTTTAATTTTTTAGAAAAAATTTTAATTTTTATTTTACCTAATTTAATTAAAAAAAATTTTTATCCTACCTGTAATAACAAAAATATTTTTAATTTTCAGATTAAAAATATTTTAGATTTTTTTGAATTAAAAACTGAATTTTTAAAATTTAAAAATATACCGCCTATTGATATATCAATTCATACAAACGCAAAAACTAATGATGAATTATTCTTATTGTTGAATTCTTTTTTAATAGTAAAAAAAAACTAATTGCAAAAATAGCTCAATGGTAGAGTATAACCTTGCCAAGGTTAATGTTGAGGGTTCGAATCCCTTTTTTTGCTTTTAATAATGAGATGGACCCAAAGGCAGTATTTGGTATCTCCATATTTAATAAAGGGGGTAATAAAAGAATTGACATCTCTAATATATATTACAATAAAAACATAATATAATTTATTAATGGAATAAATGTGTGATTATAGATTAATCGGTAAATCCTTTACCTTCCAAGTAAATATTGTGGGTTCGAGTCCCACTAGTCACATACTATATTAATTGGAGAAATGGCTGAGTGGTTAAAAGCGGCAGACTGTAAATTTGTTGAAGTAATTTCTACGTAGGTTCGAATCCTGCTTTCTCCAATGATTTTAAAAATATTCAATTATATTTTTTATCTATTTTTTCTATAAATAAATTTATTAGGAGAAATAAAAATTAATAGTATATGTTTTATTGTATTATTAATTACTAAAGTAAGTAAATCATAAAATAAGTAGTATTTTCAAAAAATTTTATATTATTTAAGACACTAAAAATTAATATAAGAATGTTATATATTATTTAAATTTATTTTAATGGTATTTTAAAAATTAATATTAAATTATTTAATATAAAAAATATAAATAGAGTTTGATCCTGGCTCAGAATAAATGCTATCGGTATGCTTAACACATGCAAGTTGAATGTTTTTAAAAACATAGCGAACGGGTGAGTAACACGTGAATTATCTACCTTTTAATTCAGGATAATTATTTTATAAAAATACTGGATAATTAATAAAATTAAAGTTTTTTAACGTTAAAAGACGAGTTTGCGCAAGATTAGGTAGTTGGTAGTGTAATAGACTACCAAGCCGATTATCTTTAGCTGGTTTGAAAGAACGATCAGCCACATTGGGACTGAGACACGGCCCAGACTTTTTTAAAGGCAGCAGTGAGGAATTTTGGACAATGAGCGAAAGCTTGATCCAGCAATACCGAGTGAGTGATGGAGGCTAATTAGGTTGTAAAGCTCTTTCATTAAGGAGGAAAATGACAGTACTTAAAAAAGAAGTTCCGGCTAATACCCGTGCCAGCAGCCGCGGTAATACGGGAGGAGCGAGCATTATTCGGAATGATTAGGCGTAAAGAGTTTGTAGGTGGTTTTTTAAGTTGAAAGAAACAAATTAAAGCTCAACTTTATACATTTTTTCAAAACTGATAAACTCGAGTATAAATAGAGGGTAATGGAATTTCTATTGGAGTGATAAAATACGTTGATAATAGAAGGAAGATCGACGGCGAAGGCAATTACCTGGGTATATACTGACACTGAGAAACGAAAGCTTGGGTAGCGAACGGGATTAGATACCCCGGTAGTCCATGCTGTAAACGATGAGTGCTAATATTTAGAATTTTTTAGATATGACAGCTAACGCGTTAAGCACTCCGCCTGAAAAGTATAATCGCAAGATTGAAATTCAAAGGAATTGACGGGAGTCTACACAAGCGGTGGAGCATGTGGTTTAATTCGATAATACGCGCAGAACCTTACCAACTCTTGCTAATTTTTATATAAAATTTTATATAAAAAACAGGTGTTGCATGGCTGTCGTCAGCTCGTGTTGTGAAATGTTTGGTTAAATCCTTTAACGAGCGCAACCCCTATTATTAGTTACTAATTTATTTTAAATATGTAAAAGTACTCTAATAAAAAAATTAATGATAGGTTAATGGAAGGTGGGGATGACGTCAAGTCTTCATGGCCCTTATGAGTTGGGCTACACACGTGCTACAATGGTAATTACAATGAGAAGCAATAATATAAAAAAGTTGGAGCAAAACTTTAAAAATTACCCTAGTTCGGATTAAGGGCTGAAACTCGCCCTTATGAAGTTGGAATCGCTAGTAATCGCAGAACAGCATGCTGCGGTGAATATGTTACTGGACTTTGTACACACCGCCCGTCACATCAGGGAAGTTGATTGTTTTTAAAATAAATTCACGTTATTATTTAATGATTGGTAAACTATTTAAGTAGAGTAGTTAAAGTTATTATTTAATGGTTTGAAATTCCTAAAAAGTAGTTAGCAACTTTGATGAAGTCGTAACAAGGTAGTCGTAGGGGAACCTGTGTCTGGAAGAGATCTTTAAAACATTCTTAAATTAATAAAAAGTTTTTAGGAAAATAGTTTAATTGGTAAAATTATAGTCTCCAAAATTATTGTTGTGGGTTCAAGTCCCACTTTTCCTGTTTCTTTTTTTTTAAAAAATAGTTTAAATCAAAAAAATTTTATAATATCTGAAATTAATTAAATTCAAGTTATAAAAATAAAATTTTATGTAAAATACTTTTCTATAAAAGGGAATTTAGCGTTAGATTTAAACTATTTTTTAAAAAAAGTATTAATCCATTTAATAAATAATGTTTTTTATCAAACTTTAATAACTAATCAATTAAATAAATAAAAGTTTGATAAAAAATAGTATTTAAAATTTTCAAAAAAATTATATGAATAATAATTACAAACAGATGATTAAAATTTAAATAATCTATTAAATTTTTTTTATTTTTATAAATTTATATCGTTTTAAAATTTTATCTAAAATTATTTATTGTAATTATTATTATCTAATATATCACTATAAATTTATTTCTTTAATTATTTTTTATAATATATATATATATATCTTGTATAATTTAATTTTATAAATGTTTTAAAATAAATAAAAAGATAATATGTATATGATTTATTAAAAAATATTAAAAAATATAATAAAAATATAACAATGAAAAATAAGACTTATAAAAAATATAACGATTCCTGATTAATAAAAGAAAGAGCATATAATTTTTTATAGTTTACTGAATTGTAATTATTGTTATATTTTTATTATATTTTTTAATAAATATTTAGGTAAAATAGTTTTACTACTTTCTGAATTTAAACTTATTTCTTCAAAAAGTTTTTTAAATTATTTATTTTAAAAAATTCATTAATAAAATGAATAAAAAACAGAAGAAAAATAAATTTATTTTTAGGAAAAAATATACTCAAAATCAAGTATAAAATTGTGTATAATAATATAATTTATTTATTAAATTTTATCCTCATTTGGCAATTTTTTCTTTTATTATATTTTTAAATCAGTTTTTATTTTAAGCCAAAATTTTTTTCATTTAGAAATTTATTTTTTTTTTAAAAAAACTTTCTAAACTGATTTTAAAGATGGCGTGTTTTTAATATTTGATTCCAGTATTTTGATGAATGAACTAAATTTTTATGTGATTTTTAACAAATATATCATTATGTATATAAACAAAACATTATATTTTAATTGATTATAATATTAAAAATAAGATTGTTATAAACAATAATAATATACCCACCAATTGAACCCAATGGAGCCTAAAAGAATTAATACTAACATTATATTTTTTAATACTGAATATTTGTAGTAATTCATCTCTTGATTTTCTGCCTGATATCGTTTAATTTCTTCTAAATCTTTTATAATTTTTCTTTGATTTAGTATTAATACTTCACAAGAATTTTCAAGACTCATAATTTGCCTTTCAAGGTTCATAATTTGATATTTTAATTTTATTTCTCCGTTATTCATATTTTTAATTGTAATTTTTTTATAAAAATTTAAAAAAGAATTTAAATTGTGAAGTGAAAATTATTTATATTACTTTCACAATATAAAATTTATGTTTTTTAAAGACAATTTCCCAAAAATAAAATATGGTGAAGTCTATAACTTTATAAATTCAACATCTGGTGTTGAAGATGTTTCACTAAAAAGACGGTTAAATGTATCTGGGTTTAAATCTTCATCAGGTAAATAATTATTTATATCATCCATTATCCCTAAATCACCACTTCCGCCATTAAAACAAAAAAACAAAATACCAACTAAAACCACTCCTCCTACTAAATAATATATTATTTTAGTTTTAGTGTTTACTTCCGAAGATATTTCCTTTGTAGTTGATAGGTGGTTATCGTTAATAATTTCTTTATGTTGTTTTAAATCAGATAATTCGGATTCTAAATCCGAAATATATTTTTCATTAAAAAAATCTAAATTAAATGGATCTAAAATTGAAATTAAATAGGTAATAAATAGTGTTATAAGAATAGTATATAATATTTTTATTTTTTCTTTTGAAAATAGTTTGAATTTTTTAATTAGCTGTTTCATTTTGTTAAATTGGGTAGTTATTTTTCAAAAATGATTTAAATTATTCTGTAATAATTTTTTAATAAAAAAGAACAATTTTAATCGTCTTTACTACTAATCTATAAATCATTTTTGCGATTAGATATTTATACTAATCGTAATCTTTTATTTTAAGGTAATTTTTTTTTAATTCTCAGATAGTATAAAGCATTGTGTTTAAGTACACATTCTTTTTTGTAAACAATACGTAATTACAACAATCTGAGAATAATACTACTTATATACAGTATATTAATAAAATAAATAAAAATTTTATATTAATTTTAAGTATAATAGTTTGTACTTTGTGATTATATTTTAACACGAATTTATAAATAGTGTTAAATTTTTATAAATTAAGGTTGATTATTTTTATATTTACTTTCGTTCTATTTTTTAGAAAAAGATTTTTTTTTTTTTTTTTTTTTTTTTTTAAATTTTTCAATAAATCTACGTTCTTCTTCCGTAAGAATTTCCCATTTTTCATCTACTAGTGTTTGAGCGGTATATTTTAAAATCTTAAAAATTTTTTGGTAAAAAGATTTAATGTATTTAAACATAATAATAAATTTTTTGTTCTATATATCATAATCATATTATTTTAATAATAAAATAGATAAGAATTTTGATAAATAAGCTGTTTCTTTCTATAACAATACATAAAATTTGGAAAATGTTAAATGTAAAAAAAAATATATTTAGTTTATGTTTAATTAGAATAATAAATATGAATAATTTTTTTTTATTAATTTATAATAAGAGAATTTTTAGGATTGGAAAGTGATTATGAGTCTATTTTAAATAATCAAAGTGAAAGCCTTCAACAATTGGAGGAATTGAAAAAGTAGAAATAGAAAATCAGGAATTGATTTTAAAAGAGAAAAAGGAAAGTTATTATAATTATTTAACCATAAAAAATGCTTTATGTGTAGGTATTACTCCTTTTAGAATTTATAGGAAGCGGTTTTTGGTTATATAATTCGGATTTGTTTAGTAATTCTTCAACATTGGAATCGATTTAATCGTTAAGTACATTGTCAAAGAATTTACATGTCATTAATCATAATGGAATGATCGAGACGTTAAAGAAATTGAATGAAAATTCCGTAAATTTAAGCAAGAAGGAAGTCAAATTGTTGTTAAAAATCAAAAATTTATTAATAAAAAAAGGATTGATAAGAATAAACCGCCTATTTTAGATGTCTCGGTATGTGAATTACAAGGTACCATTGAATGGAGTGGTTTCAGAGATTAATTTTAATACAACAATAATATATATGAGTAATAACAATAACACAATCCACAAATAGTAAACAAGAATGATTTTACATCCTCAAACTTTATTTCTAAGAGAACAATTTCAAAATCAATTAGAAAATCAAGTAAATAATTCAGTAACAAATAGATTACCTTAAATAAATAGAATTGAAACTAATTCCAATTAGTCGATTCGAATGTACAATTATTGAATTAAATAACTCTACTACTTTGGAAAGAAGAATAGAGTTAATGAAAAGTGTATTAAATCACCAAAATAGTGGTGAAAATCGGGCATTATTGATTGAAAATAGTTCTTCTCAAGTGAGAACGTATTTACACGATTTATTGATACGTTCAGCAAATAATTCAAATATAACAGAAGAACATTTGTATAGAATAGGAAATATATTCCTTTATACAATATCCAATTTAGATATAGATGGATTGGTGTTACGGGATGTAATTCAAAACATAAGAGAATCGATGGTTGTATATAACACTAACCAAGTCTTTTCTATTTTAGATACACAAATGACGATGTATAATAATTATCTAGACGGTGTACGATTAGCCACGGAAACACAGCTTGAAGAAAGGGTTCAAGAGTTTCATCAAGAAGTAGATCAACGAATAATTATAAATCGTCGACGTGTTATCTATACAGGTGTAGGTTTATTAGGATCAATGGCTTTAAGTTCATTTGGTATGCCACCTATAGGTGGTTTATTAGTTAGAGCATTAACATCACGCGAAACAGTGGTTTCATCGACTGAATCAGTAGGGGAAATCATTCGATTACGAGATGTATGGGATGCGACACTAAAAAAATGTTAAATATTATTCAAAAATAAAATATGTTACAAAATATTAAAAATAAATTAAACAATATTCAAATAAAATTAGAAAAATTTAATAAGGTTTATATAGAGTATTTGTTATGTACAACCTTTTTAAACTTAATAATATTAAAAATCAATCAAATAGTATTTCAAATTTCTTCTCTTTATTTATATCTAATAATCATTTCTATATCCATTTTATTTATAAATCAACGGTTTATTTTGACAAATAAAATAAAGAATACGTATGTATTCAAAATTGGATCTTATATTATTTCTTAATATTCAAAAATAGTTTATATGGAATTGTCTTTGAATACTTTGAATTTATAGAAGAATTAAAATATCAAAAACTGACGGTGTTCTTAACAGGATTTGTATTATCTAGTTGGAGTTTAAATATTGTCTTCTATATATTAAATTATTTTTATAATCTGTCAATTTTATTTTTTTTCATATTATTAATAATAAATATATTGAATTTAATTGAAAAAAGTTAATTTTTACTTCTGAAAATATAAGTCAAAAAAAAGGTAATTTGTATTATAATTCTATAAAAGGCTTATTAAAAATAAATAATTTAAAATTTAATAAGAATCAATCCTTGTTTTATGTGAATGTTATATTCCAGATATTGCTGCAAAAAGAGGTGGAACTATTATGAAAAATTTAGCAGAATTTGATGAGTATAAAATTAGACAAGAATCAATGAAAATACAAAAAGAAAATGTATTTTCAATAGAAGATTTTTGATAAATTACCTGAACAAAAAATGGATGATATAGTAAATTAGATTGAAGAAGGTATATTTTCAGGTTTTAATATAATATTGATTTTTACTCAATATATATATAATTTAATAAATATATCACAATTGTGAATTAAGTGTTTTTGAAAATTTTATATTATTTAAGAAAATAATTAAACAATTATTTTATTATTAGTTAAAATATATGATATATATTTTATATTCTTATATTTTTTCTATTAAATTTTTAAAACTAATTAATTTTGTATATATTAAAAATAAAAACTATTAAATTTCAATAAAAGTATGATAATAAACTATATAAATATTCAATTCACCTTTTTAGATATGGCGGAACCTTGGCAATTAGGTTTCCAAGATCCAGCAACTCCAGTTATGGAGGGTATTATTAACTTTCATCATGATATAATGTTTTTTTTAATTATGATAACTGTATTCGTTTGTTGGATGTTATTTAGAGTTGTTACTCTTTTTGACGAAAAAAAAAACAAAACACCCGCGACCGTTGTACATGGTGCAACTATTGAAATTATTTGGACTTCTATTCCTGCTTTAATTTTATTAATTATTGCTATACCATCGTTTGCATTATTGTATTCTATGGATGAAATAATTGATCCTATTATTACTTTAAAAGTAATTGGAAGTCAATGGTATTGGAGTTATGAATATTCTGATAATTTAGAATTTTCAGATGAGCCTTTAATTTTTGATAGCTATATGGTTCCGGAAAGTGATTTAGCAATAGGTCAATTTAGATTATTAGAAGTTGATAATCGTGTAATAGTTCCAACTAATAGTCATATTCGTGTATTGATTACTGCGTCAGATGTTTTACACTCATGGGCGATACCTTCATTGGGAATAAAATTAGATGCATGTCCGGGCCGCTTAAATCAAACGTCAATGTTTATTAAACGAGAAGGTGTTTTTTATGGACAATGTAGTGAAATTTGTGGAGTAAATCACGGATTTATGCCTATTGTTGTTGAAGCAGTTCCATTAGAAGATTATTTAACTTGGTTAAAAAATAAAATTAATTTTGATTTTAATATATAAGTTAAAATATTTTTTTTATGATATTTAAAATTATAAGTATAATTTTTTTAATTATATTGGTATTTACTGATGTTAAACGTGTGATTAGTAAAATTAAACAATTTTTTACTAAATAAATTAGTTAAAAAAATAGCATACTGTTACTTTTTAGCTTTACAAACAAAATATATTAATTTCGCATTTAAAATAAAAATATATTTCAAAAAATGAACTTTCAAAGTATAAATAAATGGTCAACTAGATGGCTTTTTTCAACAAATCATAAAGATATTGGAACTTTATATTTAATTTTCAGTGCTTTCGCTGGTGTTGTTGGTACTACACTATCCCTTTTAATACGAATGGAATTAGCGCAACCCGGTAATCAAATTTTTATGGGAAATCATCAATTATACAATGTTGTTGTTACGGCACATGCCTTTATAATGGTATTTTTTTTAGTTATGCCTGCCTTAATTGGAGGTTTTGGTAATTGGTTCGTTCCTTTAATGATTGGTGCTCCTGATATGGCCTTTCCTCGTATGAATAACATAAGTTTTTGGTTACTTCCCCCTGCTTTATTATTACTAGTTTCATCCGCTATTGTTGAATCAGGTGCTGGGACAGGTTGGACAGTTTATCCACCATTATCGAGTGTACAAGCTCATTCCGGACCTTCAGTTGATTTAGCGATTTTTAGTTTACATTTAACTGGTATTTCATCACTATTAGGTGCAATTAATTTTATTTCAACAATATATAATATGCGTGCTCCGGGTTTAAGTTTTCATAGATTACCGTTATTTGTTTGGTCAATTTTAATTACTGCATTTCTTTTACTACTAACATTACCTGTTCTAGCCGGTGCTATTACTATGTTATTAACTGATAGAAATTTAAATACATCTTTTTATGATCCATCTGGAGGTGGTGATCCGGTATTATATCAACATTTATTTTGGTTTTTTGGTCACCCAGAAGTTTATGTTTTAATTTTACCAGCTTTTGGTATTATAAGTCAAGTTTCATCAGCTTTCGCTAAAAAAAATGTATTTGGTTATTTAGGAATGGTTTATGCTATGTTATCAATAGGTTTATTAGGTTCAATTGTATGGGCACATCATATGTTTACTGTTGGTTTAGATGTGGATACAAGAGCTTATTTTTCAGCAGCAACGATGATTATTGCTGTACCTACCGGTATTAAAATATTTAGTTGGTTAGCCACTTTATGGGGCGGATCTTTAAAATTTGAAACTCCTTTATTATTCGTTTTAGGTTTTATTTTACTATTTGTAATGGGAGGTGTAACTGGAGTAGCTATGTCGAATTCAGGTTTAGATATTGCATTACACGATACTTATTATATTGTTGGTCATTTTCATTACGTGTTGTCAATGGGTGCTATTTTTGGTATATTTACTGGATTTTATTTTTGGATTGGAAAAATATCTGGTCGTCGATATCCTGAAATTTTAGGTCAAATTCATTTCTGGTTATTTTTTGTTGGTGTGAATATTACCTTTTTTCCAATGCATTTTTTAGGATTAGCTGGTATGCCAAGAAGAATTCCAGATTTTCCGGATGCTATGAGTGGGTGGAATGCTGTAAGTAGCTTCGGTTCTTATATATCATTTTTCTCAGCAGCTTTTTTTTTCTATATTGTTTATTTAACTTTAATACATGGAGAAAAAATTGATAATTAATAAATAAAATTATTTTAATATAAAAATTTTATTATTAAATTTCTATATTAAAATAATTTTTATAATCTAATATATCTTTAAATTATAATATAGTTAAACAAAGAAAAAAATAATTTTTTAATATATATTATATATTTGTACAATAAAAAATATATATTCAAATATATTTTTGAATAACATATTATTATAAGATACATATTTTTATAAATTGAATTTTGTAGTTTTACTTTGAAATGAAAGTATTTGTAAAATCAATAGCTAAATTATTTAATTTATTATCTAATTCTTTAGAAATTTCTTTTTTAGTTAAAATTTCTTCTAAAACATTTAAATGATTCGTTTTAATAAAATTTAACCAATTTGTCTCGAATGCTAAAATTTTATTAACAGCAATTTTATCTAAAAAACCTCTCACACCTAAATATATAATTACAATCTGATCTTCAACTGATAAAGGTATGTTTAAACCTTGTTTTAGCATTTCAGTTAGTCTAACCCCTCGATTTAATTGTTGTTGAGTTGTTGCATCTAAATCAGAACCAAATTGAGCAAAAGCTTGTACTTCTCGAAATTGAGCTAATTCTAATTTCATAGTTCCGGCAATTTGTTTCATTGCTTTAATTTGAGCTGCAGAACCAACTCGACTTACCGATAAACCAACACTAATTGCAGGACGTTGTCCCTCATTAAATAGTTCTGTTTCTAAGAAAATTTGCCCGTCAGTAATTGAAATTACATTAGTTGGGATATAGGCAGAAACATCTCCAGCTTGAGTTTCAATAATTGGTAAGGCTGTTAATGAACCACCACCTATTTTTCTGTTCATTTTTGCAGCTCTTTCTAAAAGACGGGAATGTAAATAAAATACATCACCTGGATAAGCTTCTCGACCAGGAGGTCTTCGTAATAATAATGACATTTGTCTATAAGCTACAGCTTGTTTTGATAAATCATCATAAAAAATTACCGCGTGTTTACCGTTATCTCTAAAGTATTCACCTAAAGCACAACCAGTATAAGGCGCTAAATATTGTAAAGGTGCTGAATCTGAAGCAGTTGCTGCCACGATAACAGAAAAAAACATAGCATTTTTTTCTTCTAACGTTTTAGTTAATTCAGCAATTGTTGATCGTTTTTGACCAACACCTACATAAATACAGTATAATTGATTATTAACATCCTTTTTTAAATGTGGATCTCTTTGGTTAATTATCGTATCAATAGCAATAGAAGTTTTACCGGTTTGTCGGTCACCAATAATTAATTCCCTTTGACCTCGACCAATAGGTATCAAACTATCTACCGCTTTTAAACCGGTTTGAACCGGTTCTTTAACACTTTCTCTAGGCATAATACCCGGAGCTTTTACTTCAACTCTACTTTCTAGTTTACTGTTAATTTGACCTTTTCCATCAATTGGTTGTCCTAGAGCATCCACTACTCTTCCTAATACCTCAGGTCCTACAGGTACACTAACAATTGAACCAGTTCTTTTTACAAAATTACCTTCTTGAATTTCTCTATCGTTACTAAAAACAACTACACCTACAACATCGGGTTCTAGATTTAAAGCCATTCCTTTTATGTTACCGTTGTTAAATTCAACCATTTCACCAGCTTGAATATTTGTTAAACCGTAACATCTAGCAATACCATCACTCATTGAAAGGACAATACCTGTCTCTTGTAAACTTTTTTCACTTTTATATTTTTTAATATTTGATTCCAGTATATATGACAATTCAACAGCCATTTACGGTTATCAAATTATCATATTATTAAATAATTATAAAATTTATAATTATTAAAATATATATTTAATATATATTTTTTTTGAGCTTTACCCTTTACGAGAATTGAACTCGTATTTTTGCCGTGAAAAGGCAACGTCCTAACCATTAGACTAAAAGGGCTTATTATTAAAATAAATTTTTATTTTAATAATAAGGAAAAAAGTAACAAAAATCTACATGAATTAAAATTTTCGATACACTTTCATGCATACAACTTTCAAAAATTTTTGGATATAAACCTAATAAAAAAATATTTACAATTAGTATTAAATGTATTAAAAATTCACGATAAGTTAAATCATAGTAAATATTTAAGTACATATTTTTAATATTACCATAGCAAATACGATTATAAAATAATAAAGAATAAATACCACCTAAAAACATTCCGATCGTGGCAAAAATAGCTGTTGTAGTATTATCTTCAAAAACACCTGTTAAGATAAGAATTTCGCCTACAAAACTACTTGAACCGGGGATTGACATGTTTGCTAATATATAAATAAATAGCGCAATACAAAATAAAGGCATTGTATGAGCTAAACCGCCATAATAGTCAATAAAACGTGTATGATACCTATCGTATAAACATCCAATTGAAAAAAATAATCCGCTGGAAACCAATCCATGACTTATCATTTGAATAATACTCCCCTCTAATCCTTGAATAGTTAAAGAAAAAATACCTAAAATAATAAAATTCATATGTGCAACTGAAGCATAAGCAATAATACGTTTTAAATCTGTTTGCCGTATTGCGGTTAACGATGAGTAAATAACTGATATTAAACATAGTACAAGAACATATGGTGTGTAATATAAAGTAGCTTTAGGAAATAAAGGAACTAAAAATCTAATCATACCGTATGATCCTAATTTTAATAAAATACCTGCTAATAATACTGAACCGGATGTAGGAGCTTCCACATGTGCTTCCGGCAACCAAACATGAAAAGGTAACATTGGAACTTTAACAGCAAATGATAAAAAAAAAGCTAAAAAATATAATTTTTCATATGAAAAATCAAAATTACTGTAATATAATATTTGATAATCTGTAGTTCCTACGGTTAAAAATAAATGAATAATTGCAATAAACATAAATAATGAACCTGATAGGGTATACATAAAAAATAAATAAGAAGCTTTAATTTTACGTTCTCTTGATCCCCAAATACCGATAATTAAAAACATCGGTATTAATACACTTTCAAAGAAAATATAAAAAATAAGTAGATCTAAAACGCTAAATGAAATAATTAAACAAAATTCTAAAATAAAATATAAAATAAAATATTCTTTTATATTTTTATTAATTGTTTCATAACTTATTAGCATACATATCGGAATCAAAAACGTTGTTAAGATTATAAAAAATAATGAAATACCGTCGATACCTAAATAAAAATTAATATTAAATTGACTAATCCATTCAATTTTAAATAAATATTGAAAATCAGAAATAGATTTATCAAATAAGATCCATAAAGGTAGTGACATTAAAAAAATGAAAAAAGACATAAAAATACTAAAGTTTTTTATAAATTTCTCATTTTTCAAAAAAGATAATACAGTAACTGTAAATAATGGTAAAATAAGTAAAAAAATTAATAGTGATTTGTGAAACATAAAAATTTATATAAAGAGTAAAACTGAAACGGGCGAAAAATGGGACTCGAACCCATAACATTTAGACCCACAATCTAATACTCTACCAATTAAGTTATAATCGCCTTTTTAGGAATCTTTTTTAAAAAAAATATAAAATTTAAAAAAGATTGAATAATTAAATTATTTAATGGCAAGTAATTTTTAAACATAATTTGTTTTATTTTTAAATTAGAATAAATATTACCTTGGATATTAATGCAAATCAATTCTAATTTCTTAAAGTAATTTAAATTTTGAATTAAATTTAAATTGTTATTCCCATAAATTATTAATATAGGTCCCTGGCCTTTTAAGTTTAAAAAAATATGGGTGATTAGATTTTGATTTAATATTAATGATTTATAATTAAATTTTTTAATATTTTTTCTTAAAGATATAATTTCGTTAATATTTAAATCAATATAACGGAATATATAAATGTATTTATAAGTTTGTTTAATTTGTTGTAATTGATTTAATTTGTATTTTTTAAAAAACTTTATTTTTTGTTTAAACATAAGATATATTTAATATTTATTATAATTTTTACAAGCTTTAATTATCGATCGATCTCACCAAATACAACATCTAATGTACCTATAATTGTAACGACATCGGCAATCATATGATTTTTGGCGATAAAATCTAATGCCTGTAAATGTAAAAATCCAGGTGATTTTATTTTACATCTATAAGGTTTATTTGTTCCATCAGAAATTAAGTAAACACCGTATTCACCTTTAGGCGCTTCAATTACAGTATACGTTTCCCCACTATTTACACTAATATTTTCCGAATAATATTTAAAATGATGAATTAGAGCTTCCATAGAATTTTTAATTTGAATTCTATTTGGATTAGTAATTTTTTTATCATCTAATTTTATAGGACCGTTGGGAATTTTATTTAATATTTGTAAAATAATTCTGATAGATTGACGCATTTCTTCCATTCTAATTAAATATCGATCGTAACAATCACCGTTTGTACCGATTGGTATATCAAACTCTAATTGATCATAAATTTCATATGGCTGTGTTTTTCGTAAGTCCCAGGCGATACCTGAACCACGTAACATTACACCACTGAAACCTAAATTTAAAGCATTTTTAGCTGATACTACTCCGATATCAACTAACCGTTGTTTCCAAATTCTATTATTGGTTAACATTTCCTCGATTTCATCTAATCTAGTACCAAATTGTTCACAAAATATATATATATCATTTAGTAGCCCTTTAGGTAAATCTTGATTTACTCCGCCTGGTCGGAAATATGCTGCGTGCATTCTTGCTCCTGATACTCTTTCGTAAAATTCCATTAATTTTTCACGTTCTTCAAATCCCCAAAAATATGGTGTCATAGCTCCTACATCTAAAGCATGACAACATATAGCTAATAAATGATTTAATATGCGAGTTATTTCAGAAAATAATACTCTTATATATTGTGCACGCAAAGGTATACCGCAATTTAATAATTTTTCAACGGCTAAAACATAGGCATGTTCTTGACACATCATTGAAACATAATCTAATCTATCAAAATATGGTAATGCTTGTAAATAATTTTTATATTCGATTAATTTTTCAGTTCCACGGTGTAATAAACCTATATGTGAATCTGCTTTTTGAACTACTTCTCCGTTTAATTCTAAAATTAAACGTAAAACACCGTGAGCTGCTGGGTGCTGAGGACCAAAATTTATAGAGAAATTTTTTATTTTTTTTAAAGGCATTTTTTAAATTTTTTAATTAAAGTCAGAATATTTATAAATTAATTTTTTTATAAATATATAGCGTATATAGTAAGTAAATATTTTAAAGTATTTTTCTTTCTTTTCATATTATGATTTTTCAAGAAATTTTTAATAATAATTTTGAAATTATTATACCTGAATTTTTTTTAACAACTATTTTATTAATTTTATTATTATTTGGTGTTTTTTATCAAAAAAATCAAAATATTCAAAAAATTTTGATCATTAAAAATGTTACTACTATAATAATATATTTATTACTAATTCTTCTAATATTAACATTAAATACAATGAATATTTCAAATAATATATTAAATGGGGTATTAATTATTAATAATTTTACACAATTTATTAAAATAATTCTTATTTTATCAACAATTATATGTTTTTTAACACAACAGAAATATTTAATACAACAAAAAATTAATTTGTATGAAATAAATATTTTGATGTTAATATCACTATTGGGTTTAATGTTATTAATTTCGTCGAACCATTTAATCGCTTTATATCTAGCAATTGAATTACAAAGTTTAAGTTTTTATATACTAACTTCAACTCAAAAAAAATCAGTATTATCTATTGAAGCTGGATTAAAATATTTTATTTTAGGGTCAATCGCTTCAGGTTTTATTTTATACGGTTCTTCATTAATTTATGCTATTACAGGTTCATTAAATTTTCATAATATTTTTTTATTATTATCAAATATAAATTTTTTAGAAAATATTAATATTTTAATAAGTTTATCGTATGGATTTATTTTTATCTTAATCGGTCTTTTATTCAAAATGGGTGCTTCACCGTTTCATTTTTGGTTGCCGGATGTGTATGAAGGAGCTCCTAACAATATTTCAAGTTTTTTCGCTATTGTGCCGAAAATTTCTTTTATTGGAATATTAATTCGTTTATTTTTTGATGTTTTTTTGAGCCTTTCAAGTTTTTTTGAGCTTTTTTTTTCTATTATTTCGTTTTTATCAATGGTAATAGGTGCATTGTCAGCATTACAGCAACAAAAAATTAAAAGATTACTAGCATATAGTTCTATAAGTCATATTGGTTTTATTTTAATTGGATTTACATCTAATGAATTGAATAATATTCCATTTATTTTATTATATAGTATTATTTATATTATAACAAATATAAATTTATGGATTTCATATTTATCATTAAATATTAATCATAAACCAATTAAATACTTAACTGATCTATCTAGTATTCATAATATTAATAAATTAATCGCTATTGTTATAATATTAAATATTTTTTCATTAGCCGGTATACCACCTTTAGCTGGATTTTTTTCAAAATTATTTATATTTTTTTCAGCAATTAAAAATAATTATTTTAGTTTAGTTTTTTTTGCAGTTATTATAAGTATTTTAAGTTCTTTTTATTATTTAAAAATAATTAAAATTATTTATTTTGAAAAAGTAGTTAGAAAATTTTTTATTTCTAAAATAAGTAAAATACAAAGTACAGTATTACTAATTAATACTCAATTTATTTTGTTTTTATTTGTTTTTCCTAATATTATATTAGTAAGCTTAAATAAAATTTATTTATATTTACTAATATAATTTTTAGTTTGGATAGCTCAGTTGGTTAGAGTAAAAGACTGAAAATCTTTGTGTCGGTGGTTCGAATCCACCTCCAGACAATTTTTATTAATAAAACACACTCTTATGTATTTTTTAAGAATAACTTTCAAATCATTTCAAAAAATAAATCAACTTAAACACAATTTATTAAAATTAAAAAAGATTAACAAATTAAAAAAAATTAAAATACAGGGATTATTTCAAACTAAAAAAAAAAATAAAATTTTTACCTTATTAAAATCACCCCATGTTAATAAAAAATCACGTGAACATTTTATTTATACAAAATATGCACCAAAAATTGATATAAAATTTCAAAATATTTTTATGTTATTAAATTTTTTAATTTTAATTAAAAAAAATTTGTCTGAAAATTTGTTGATGAATATTAAAATTATAAAAAAATAATAAAATTATGCTTATAGCTTAATTGGATAAAGTATTAGATTGCGGATCTACAGAATGAAAGTTCGAATCTTTCTAAGCATAAAGGTAATATATATAATGTGAAGTATAGCCAAGTGGTAAGGCCTCCGTTTTTGGTGCGGAAAATCAAAGGTTCGAATCCTTTTACTTCAAGGGGCCTATAACTCAGTTGGTTAGAGTATACGCCTGATAAGTGTAAAGTCAGTAGTTCAAATCTACTTAGGCCTATCGAATAATTAGCTCAATGGTAGAGTATTTCGTTTACACCGAAAATGTTAGCGGTTCGAGTCCGTTATTATTCAATTAATTTAGAAAATAATATGTCAACAATTAATCAGTTATTTTTAAAAAAACAAAAACGTTTGGAAAAGAAAAAAAAAAGGAAAAGTCCTGCTTTAAAACAATGTCCACAACGAAAAGGCATTTGTTTAAAGGTTTATAAAACAACTCCTAAAAAACCAAATTCTGCGATGCGTAAGGTTGCAAAAGTTCATTTATCAAGTTTATATACTGTAATTACATATATTCCTGGTATTGGGCATACATTACAGGAACATTCAATAGTCTTAGTCAGGGGAGGTCGGGTAAAGGATTTACCTGGAGTAAAATATCATATTATTAGAGGTAAATATGATTTATTAGGAATTTATTCCCGAAAAACATCAAGATCAAAATATGGAACTAGAATACGACGAGTTTAAAATAAAAAAATTATTTGCAAATATGCTATTAAAGGGGGGCAAAAAAAATTGTGCAGAAAAAATATTAAAAACTACTTTGATTAATTTAAAAAAGAATTCAAAACAGAATCCTAATTTTATTTTATTTCAATCAATTAATAATCTATTACCCAAATTAAAAGCAGTTAGTATTCCTAATAAAAAACGGAATAAACGAAAAAAAAAAGATCGATATTTTTTAATGCTTTTAGATGAAGATAAGCAGATTAAAAAATCAATATCTTGGATACTTTCAAATTCAAATTTAAAAAACTTAACAAATGAAATTATTCAAACTTCTAAAAATAAAAGTAAAACAATAAATACCAAAAAACAATATTATAAAAATATTAAAAAACTAAAATTTAATCTTATTTTTGATTAATTTTTTTAAATTGTATATTATTTATCATTAAATAATTAATTATTACAAATTTTATTCTTTTCTTATGAAAAATTATTATTATATTAATAAAAAAAATTTACAAATTGAAACAACTAGAAATGATTCAAATATCAATAAATTACAAAATGATTTAATTTTTTTTAAAAAAATTACTCAAAACACTCAAAACACTCAAAATCACCCCTATCATTTAGTAGATCCAAGTCCTTGGCCTTTTATAATTTCATTTGGACTTTTTTTTTTAACTTTTGGTAGTGCTATGTATTTTCATGGTTATATAGGTAGCAATCTTTTAACAATAACCGGTTTCGTAATAGTTATTTTAACAATGTATACATGGTTTCGGGATATTGTTAGAGAAGCTGTGTATGAAGGTCAACATACAAAACAAGTACAATTAGGTTTACGAAATGGTATGCTTTTATTTATATTTAGTGAATTATTATTTTTCGTTAGCTTTTTTTGGGCATTTTTTCATTCTGCTTTAGCACCTACACCTGATATTGGATCATTATGGCCGCCGTTGGGTATTGAAACTGTTAATGCTTGGGGTATTCCATTATTAAATACAATAATTTTATTATCATCAGGAGCAACTATTACGTGGGCTCACCATGCAATTGTTTTTGGTGATCGAAAAAATGCGATTTTGAGTTTAATTATTACTATTTCGTTAGCCTTTTTTTTTACTTTAATACAGGCATATGAGTATATTGAAAGTACTTTTTCACTTTCAGATAGTATTTATGGAACTACTTTTTTTTTATTAACAGGTTTTCACGGTATTCATGTTATTGTTGGTACGATTTTTATTATAATCAGTACTATTAGATTAATTAATCATCATTTTACGAAACAACACCATTTTGGTTTTGAAGCGGCAGCTTGGTATTGGCATTTTGTTGATGTTGTGTGGTTATTTTTATTTATATCGGTTTATTGGTGGGGCGGTAACTAAATTTGATTTATTAAAAATAAAATTAAATAAATTAATAAATTTTTATGTTTAGTCCTTTAGAACAATTTGAAATTTTACCTATTTTTCGTATACCTTTTGTATTTACCAACTCTTCTTTAATTTTAATAATAGGTTTACTTTATTTATATATTTTTATTTGCATAAAAATTAAGTTTATTCCAACCCGTTTTCAACAAATTTTTGAAATGATTTTTAATGTTACTATTGAATTAACTTATTCAAGTATAGGTAAAGCCGGTAAATACTTTGTTTCGATAATTTTTGTTATTTTTTTTTTTATATTATTATGTAATTTAATCGGAATGGTTCCGTATAGTTTTACAGTAACTAGTCATTTAATTATTACGTTTACGTTAGCATTTACTATTTATATCGGCTTTAATATAATTGGTATAAAAAAACATAAATTAAATTTTTTAAATCTATTATTACCAAGTGGGGCAAGTATAGCTTTAGTTCCTATTTTAGTACCGATTGAACTGGTTTCTTATATTTTTCGTGTAATCAGTTTGCCCGTTCGATTATTTGCAAATATGATGGCTGGACATACTTTATTAAAAGTAATAGCCGGTTTTGCGTGGACTATGTTAAATGTTAATAGTTTTATTTTTATTGCGCATTTTATTCCTTTAATAATTATTGTATTATTAGTTGGTTTAGAAATTGCAGTTGCTTTAATACAAGCGTATGTATTTACTATTTTAACTTGTATGTATATTAATGACGCATTAAATTTACATTAATTAATAATAAAGTATATTTTTATTTAATGATGGAAAAATAGCTCAGTTGGTTAGAGTAATAGCTTGTCACGTTATAGGTCGCGGGTTCGAGTCCCGTTTTTTCCGTTTAATTAAATAATATATCATCATAAATAAATAAAATTACAACATACTATTATATATGTTATCAAATTATTCAAATGTTTTTATATTTTTAATATTAAGTTTATTTCTATCAATTTTAATTTTCTTTTTGTCTTTTGGATTAATTAAACAAAAAGATGATCTAGAAAAATTAACGGCTTATGAGTGCGGATTTAATCCTTACGATGATGCTAGAAAAATTTTCGATGTAAAATTTTACTTAGTAGCTATTCTTTTTATTATTTTTGATTTAGAAGCTGTTTTTATTTTTCCATGGGTTTTAACTTTGAGTTCAAATTTTTCATGGGGTTTTTGGACTATGATTGAATTTTTAATTGAGTTAATTATAGGTTTTGCTTATATTTGGTGTAGTGAAGCTTTAGAATGGTAAAATCTACTAAATATAAACAAAATTTATTATTTATGCTTTAAATATATTTTTTATAGTTATTATTTTCTTATGTAATATACAATTTTTAATAAATACGAATATATATCTAGATATGATATAGTACTAAATATTATAATTAAAATTATTTTTTAAAAATCTATTATTTAAGATATTTTAAATAATAAAATAATATATAAAGATATGTTTATGTTATTACAAGCTTCTAAATTTTTAGGTGCAGGATTAGCTACTTTAGGGTTAATTGGTGCTGGTATTGGTATTGGTAATGTTTTTGGTTCTTTAATTATAGGTATTTCTAGAAATCCTTCTTTACAACAAGAATTAATGAGAACCGCTATTTTAGGTTTCGCATTAACCGAAGCAATTGCATTATTTTGTTTAATGATGGCTTTTTTAATTTTATTCGCTTTTTAAGTATAATTTATTTAAAATAAGTATAAAATTATTTATGTACAAATACAAAATATAATAAAATATTTTATTATATCTATGTTATATAGGTACTTATAAAAAATTTATAAAGTATTTAAAAAAAGAATTTATTTATTTTTATAATATAAAAAGATATTTTTTATATAGTATAAAGTAATTTTATATTTTTATTATGAAAATATTACAAAAATTTAGTCAGTATTTATTAAACGTTTTACCTATAGTAAACTATACTCTATATAAAAATGAATTGTGTATTAATATTTCTACAAATAAATTAGTTCCTATTTTATTGTTTTTTAAAAATCACACAAATAGTCAATTTAAAATTTTATCTGAAATTTGTGCTGTAGATTATATTAATAAAAAAAAACGTTTTGAGATTATCTATAATTTATTAAGTATTCGTTTTAATAGTCGTTTAAAAGTTAAAATTACACTTAACGAATTACAACCTGTAAATTCAATTATTAAAGTATATAAAAGTGCTAATTGGTGTGAAAGAGAAATTTGGGATATGTTTGGTATTTTTTTTTTAAATCATCCCGATTTAAGAAGAATTTTAACTGATTACGGATTTGAAGGTCATCCTTTACGTAAAGATTTTCCATTAAGCGGTTTTTTAGAAGTTTTTTATAATGAATTAAAAAAAAGAGTTGTTTATGAACCTGTAAATTTAGCACAACAATATAGATTATTTGAATTTAATAGTCCTTGGTATAAAAATTTATAATAGGTAAATAATACGACTTGAAGAATTTATTTTTGTTTTTAGGTTAACTTTCTTACTTCAAATTTCTATGATAAGATGGAATAAAAAATCATTATTTACTGTTATTAATAATCATTTAATTGATTATCCTACACCTATAAATTTAAATTATTTTTATGGATTCGGTTCATTAGCCGGTATCATGTTAGTAGTTCAAATTTTAACTGGTATTTTTTTAGCGATGCATTACACCCCGCATATTGATTTAGCATTTAATAGTGTTGAACATATTATGCGTGATGTAAATAACGGTTGGTTAATTCGATATATACATGCGAATGGTGCATCTTTTTTTTTTATTGTTGTATATATACATATTTTTAGGGGTTTGTATTACGGATCTTATATTACACCTAGAGAAGCTTTATGGTGTTCAGGGGTAATTATTTTTATTTTAATGATGGCGACTGCATTTATGGGTTATGTTTTGCCTTGGGGACAAATGAGTTTTTGGGCTGCAACAGTTATTACAAATTTATTCTCGGCTATCCCATTAATTGGAAAAGAAGTTGTTGACTGGTTATGGGGTGGATTCGCCGTTGATAATCCAACATTAAATCGTTTTTTTAGTTTACATTTCACCTTTCCATTTGTAATTGTAGGGGCTGTACTAATACATTTAATTTTATTACATGAGGTAGGTTCAAATAATCCATTAGGTATCACTTTAAAAACTGAGAATATACCATTTTATCCTTATTTCTATACAAAAGATTTATTTGGTTTAATCGTATTATTTTTAATTTTTTTTATATTTATTTTTTACTACCCTAATACTTTAGGTCATCCGGATAATTATATTGAAGCAAATCCTATGAAAACTCCTTTACATATTGTTCCTGAGTGGTATTTTTTACCTTTTTATGCAATTTTAAGATCTATTCCTAATAAAATTGGTGGTGTTATCGCTATGTTTGGTTCTTTAATTATTTTATTAACTATTCCATTTACTAATTCTTCTGAAATTAGAAGTACTACTTTTCGACCTATTTTTAAAGTTTGTTATTGGTTATTAGTTGTTGCATTCATATTATTAGGATGGGTTGGTCAATGTCCTGTTGAGTATCCTTACACTGAAATTGGTATAATAAGTATGATTTATTATTTTTCTTTCTTTCTAATAATTATACCTTTTTTAGGTAAAATTGAAACTTATTTAATACGTTATAAATGTAATAAATAAATTAAAATCTTAAAATTATTTTTTATAAAAATATTTATTCTTTAAGTAGAAAAATATTTTTTATAAAAATATTATAAAATTCTATACATACATTATTTTAATATGTTACTATTAACTTTAATTTTTTTACCTTTTTTTGGTTCAGTATCGGCTGGATTATTTGGTTTTTATATTGGACGTAAAGGTTCAGTATTTATAACTACATTAACAACTTTTTTGAGTTGTTGTTTATCATTAATTATTATTCGTGATTCAATTTTGTATGAATATGAATATATTATTTATATTTCAGATTGGATTAACAGCGGTTTATTTAATTGTAATTGGTGTTTTTTATTTGATAGTTTAACAATGATAATGCTGGTCGTAATAACCAGTATTTCAACTGTTGTCCACTTGTATTCATCGCAATATATGGCCCACGATCCGCACCTGTCTCGATTTATGTCATATTTATCCCTATTTACTTTCTTTATGATTATATTAGTTACGGGGGATAATTTTATACAAATGTTTGTAGGGTGGGAAGGTGTTGGTTTCTGTTCTTACTTATTAATTAATTTTTGGTTTACACGTTTACAAGCTAATAAAGCTGCAATTAAAGCAATGCTAGTTAATAGAATTAGTGATTTAATTTTATTGTTAGGTGTATTAACAGTTTTTTATAATATACAAACAATTGAATATTTTAGTGCTTTTGCTGCTATCTCGCTTGTTAAAAATTTTAAATTTATTTTTTTTAATTATCTTTTAAGTATTATCGATGTTGCGTGTATTTTAATTTTTTTGGGTGCCATGGGTAAATCGGCTCAAATTTTTTTCCATTTATGGTTACCAGACGCAATGGAAGGTCCTACTCCAGTGTCCGCTTTAATTCATGCTGCTACAATGGTAACAGCGGGAGTATATTTAACTGCTCGATGTTCACCTATGTTCGAATATTCAATGTTTTCTTTAAAAGTTATTACAGTTATTGGAGCCTCTACTGCATTTTTTGCTAGTACTGTTGGTTTAGTACAAAATGATTTTAAAAAAATAGTTGCTTATTCAACATGTAGTCAATTAGGTTACATGTTTTTTGCATGTGGATTATCAAATTATCCGTTAGCTATTTTTCATTTATCAAATCATGCTTATTTTAAGGCTTTATTATTTTTATGTTCTGGGGCAGTAATTCATGCAATGGGTGATGAACAAGATATTAGAAAAATGGGAGGTTTAAGACGAATTTTACCATTTACATATGTAATGTTTTTAATAGGTTCATTATCACTAATGGGTTTTCCGTTCTTAAGTGGATTTTATTCAAAAGATTTAATATTAGAAGTTGCTCTTGCTAGTTTTAGTGAAACCGGTCATTTTGCGTATTGGTTAGGGACCATCGGCGCATTTTTTACTGCTTTTTATTCAACTCGTTTACTATTTTTTGCCTTTTTAACTGAAACTAATGCATATAAGAATATTATTAAAAATGCACATGATGTGCCATTAGAGATGGGTATTCCGTTAGGTTTGCTAGCATTCGGAAGTATTTTTATCGGTTATATTTCAAAAGATATGTTTGTCGGTTTAGGTTCGGATTTTTGGAATAATTCAATTTATATTAATCCATTTAATAACCAAATGGTTGATGCGGAATTTTTACCAACATTTTTTAAATTATTACCTGTAATTTTAAGTTTTCTAGGGTTATTCGGTGCTCTTTATTTATATTTTTTTAAATTTAAATTTTTATATAATTTAAAAATTTCAAAATATGGTGTTTATTGTTATAATTTTTTAAATAGAAAGTGGTATTTCGATAAAATTTATTATGAATTTATAAATCAGCATATATTAAAAATTGGGTATAATGTAACTTATAAAATGATTGATAAAGGATTAATTGAATTATGTGGTCCATACGGTTTAACAGTAGTTTTTTCTATTTTAAGTCAAAAAATAATTTTATTACAAACAGGTTATATTTACCATTACTCATTATTAATGTTTATTAGTGCTATTTTTTTAATAAACATTATTTTTTTTTCAATAATTTATTATTTTAATATTATCCCTATTATTTTATTTTTATTTATTTTTTTATTAATTAAATAAAAATATAGTCAAAACAAAATATGTTTTATATAAATTAATAGAATAATACTAATATTTAAATAAAATATAATATTTTTATGGATTTTGAAACAATTTTTTTTTATACTTTTTCAACTATAGCTTTAACTTCAGCTATATTTGTAATATATTCTTCAAATACAATATATTCTGCATTTTTTTTAATCCTAGTTTTTACAAATTCAACTGCATTATTATTAATTTCAGAAGTTGAATTTTTGTCAATAATGTTGATTATTATTTATGTAGGAGCAATTACTGTATTATTTTTATTTGTTATTATGATGTTAAATATTAATGTTAGAATTGATAAAGATAAAATTAATAATTTTGGTTATTTACCTATTATTTTTTTAATTAGTTTTATTTTTTTTTTGGAAACATTTATTATGTTTAGTAAAATATTTACATCATACTACCATTTAGTAAATAATTCTTTTTTTTATCAAAAAATTAATACTTTATTTTTTTTTCAAGATAGTATGAGTGGTATGTTCAAAATACTTGTCGATATAAAACCTTTTTTAAAAAATTTTATTAATGAGTTAGATATTATTACGAATATTGAAACAATTGGTCAAGTTTTATATAGTTACTACACTTTTTTTTTCCTAGCTGCAGGTATTATTTTATTAATTGCTTTAATTGGGGCGGTAACTTTAACTAAAAAAGAAAAAAAAAATAACTTTAAACAAAATATTTATAAACAGTTATCGAGAGATCCAGTAAAAGCTATTTTTAATATAAATTCATTTAATAGAATTAAAAAACAATCTTAACTTAATTGGTAGAGTGTTAGCCTTCTAAGCTAGAAAATCTTGGTTCGAGTCCGAGAGATTGTAGAATAAAAATTCTATAGTTTTGAAAAAATATAAAAAATTAAAATTTATATAATATAAATTTTAATTTTTTATATTATAATTAATGTCCATTTATTCACTATATATTTTAAATAACTTTTAGTTATTAAATAATTACATAAAAAAATTTTTATCTTAATCATCTGGAGATAACCGGACTCGAACCGATAGCCTTATATTTGCAAAACATACTTTCTGCCAATTGAAATATACCCCCTTATAAATAAGTGTATTGGGACTCGAACCCAAGACCATCGGATTAAAAGTCCGGTGCTCTAACCAACTGAGCTATACACTTATTTTAAAAATTAATTTTATTTAATTGATTACTATAAAAATTTTTTTTAATAGTAGAAACTTTTGATTTAAAAAATAATTAATTTTATTAGTTAATAAAGTTTTAAAAATAGGAGTTTTTTGTACTTCAATTTTTTCATTTTTGTTATAAACTGATAATTTTTTTATAAAAAATAATTCAAAATTTGAACAAAATACTTTATACGAATTATTGAAAAAAAAAATAATATTATTTTTTTCAAAATTAATTTGATTTTTTTTTTTATTATCGAAGATAATTTTTTTTTTTCTAAATTTTAAATTATAACAAATTTTTGGTAAAAAAAAATAAGTAATAAAAAAATAAAAATTAAAAAAAAAAAATAAAAACCATGAAACTTGATTGAAAAATGAAAATTGATCAAATTGCGGCATAATTTATTTTAAGATTTATTTTTCAACATATAGTTTTCTTGAAAGAAATACTTTTTTATTTTATTTTAAATTCTTATTTTTAATTTTTTTCATTTTCTTTTTCATTTTTTTCCTCATTTTCATAATTTTTATTTTTCTCTTAGTTTCTAATTTTTTTTTAATTTCTATATTTTCTAGAATAATTTGGATATAATCAAGCCTTGAAAATTCCTTTTTTATAATATTTAAATTATTAACTTTAAAATTCAACGATCTTAATTTATAAGAATTAACTAATCGAGTTAAATTAATATTCTGTTTATAGAATTTTTTTCTGTTATATCTATTATTAAAATAATTTTTTTTTTGATAACTGAAAGCTTTATTTAAATTAGTAGATTTCATAAAAAAAATAAAGCCTAATATCAAAATAAGAACCTTTTTTTTGTTTTTTTTTTGTTTAATCCTTAGTAATCGGCCATTAATAAAACAATTTTTTTTAAGAATATATTGAAAAATTATTTTATTAAATTGATATAAAATATTATAAGTTAAATCATAATTAAATAACGCAGTATTCTCATATTTTTGACTAATTGTTGAAATTTCACCCATTTTTATTAAAGTAAAGGGTGAATATATGTTTTCATAACTATTAAACTCAACTACATTTGATTCTAAATTTGTATTTTTATATAAAATTGGATTTTCGAATAAAATATTTTTTAATTTAAATTTTTTATTTTTTAAATAATTGTTTTTTAAAAACGGTTGATAATTGATTAAATTTGTAATTTTTTTCTGTTTTAACTTTATCATTAAAATAAAATATTTTTTAATTAGGCTTAGTAGGACTCGAACCTACAACTATACCGTTATGAGCGGTATGCTCTAACCAATTAAACTATAAGCCCTATATTTATCTATAAATAAATCTTGTTTTAACCGGTAATTTATTTGCACCAGCTTTTAAAACTTTCTTTGCATTTTCTATTGAAATATCACTAATTTCATATAAAATTTGACCTCTTTTAATTTTTGCAACCCAAAAAGAAACAGTTCCTTTTCCCTTACCCATACGATTTTCAGTAGGTTTTGCTGTCACCGGTGTATCAGGAAAAACTCGAATCCATAAAAATCCTAATTTTTTCATTTTCCGTACAATTACTTTTCTAGCAGATTCAATTTGTTTTGAGGTTAAACGAATTTCTTCTACAGCTTTAATTGCATATTTACCGTACGTAATAATATCTTTTTTTTTTGTTTTATTTAATTTCCCTTTAAATTGTTTTTTATATTTTGTATTTTTTGGGGATAACATAGTTAATATTTTTTTTGTTTTTTTTTATAAATTTAGAATTTAAAATTGATTTAGAATAATTAAAAAAAACCCATAATTTAACACTACAAATACCGGATGGAGTTTTAAATTCATCAAAATGATATTTTATATCATATTCTAAAGTATTTAATGGTATTTTTCCCTTCTGGAAAACCATTTTTTTTTTACGTTTTGATTTATTCAAACGTCCTTTAAATTGTAAACGATATCCTGCAATATTTGAAAATAATTTAAAAAATTCTTGAAGAGTATTATCAATATTATAAATAAATTTCTTATGTGTTTTTTTCCGTTCTAACGTTTGGATAATATAAGAAGTAATAATATTAATATTTTTCGTATAAAAAGCATAACTAAAGTTATAAATCATTTTTTTTATCCCTTTATTAAGTTTTTTTTTCTTCTTTTTAGTTTTTTGAAATATTTTTTTTAAATCTCTACGTAACGCAATAAATTCAAAAAATTGTACATTTTTAACAAATAATTTGATATTGTTATTTGGATAATACGAATTTAAATTATTTACAAATTTATTATAGGATAATTTATGATATTTTTTGGCATTTTTTTGAATATAAATGTATATATTAATATTATTGGATATTTTTACTATATTTAAATTTATTAATTTTAAATTTTTATAATTAAAAATATTTTCAAAATATTTTTTAATTTCTAAATTAAAATGTAATAAATCTGAATACTCATCGTTACTAACAATCCATTTTGAATTCCAATTTTTTTTTTTATTTAATCTTAAACTAATTGGTACGATTTTTTGACCCATAAACTATTTTTTTTTTATATATGTGTTTTTTCCTTGTATAGATAAATTCACCAAATTTAAAACCAATCATTTTATCATTAATTTTTAAATTAATAAAATTTTTACCATTATAAATACTGACTATATGTTTGTTATATTCTGGTAATATTGTTAGATTTTTATTAATTATTTTTATCCAATTTTTTTTTTTTAATAAATTAACTTTAAAAAAAGGACCTTTATATTTACTTCGAGACATAATAATTTATTGAACAATTAATTTTTTTTTACGAGTAGGTTTTCCTTTAGTTATTTTACCGTAAGGTGTTACAGATGGTCTACCACCACTAGTTTTACCTTCACCACCACCGTGGGGGTGATCAATCGGATTTTTTGCTACTCCTCTTACAGATGGTCTTCGATTTAACCATCTCGATCGACCAGCTTTACCTAATTTAATTTTTTTATGGTTGATATTTGATACTACACCTAGTGTAGCATAACAAGTTAATAAAATTAATTTTAATTCTCCAGAATTTAATCGAATTCGAGCGTATTTATTATTAATTTTTTGAATTAGTTGAGACGATGTACCAGCACTTCGTATCAATTTACCTCTAGATTGTGGAAATAAACTAATATTATGTATTAAACTACCAATAGGTATATTTTGTAAAGGTAAAGCATTACCAACTTTTAAGTCTGCTGATGTCGAACTTTTTATATATTGATTAATTTTTAAACCTTCGGGAGCTAAAATTAAATAAGATTTTAAATTATTTTTTATATAAGCAATATTAGCAGAACGGTTAGGATCATATAGGATTTTTTTAACATATCCTTCTATATTTTTAGATCGATTAAAACTAATCATTCTATATAAACGTTTATGACCACCACCTCGGTGTTTTACAGTAATCTTACCTTGATTATTTTTTCCATTAGAACGTTGAAAACCTCTTGTTAAGGATTTAATTTTAAAAATTCGAGATAAATTATTTTTTTTTAATAAAAATGTTTGACGTTGGGACGGGGTTATTGGATTTATTTTTTTTTCTACCATTTTATATTGTATATAGATAAAATCTATTATGTTATATATTTTTAATAAAACAATTTCAGATTCAAAAAGTATTTTATATTCATTAACTGTATTATACGGAATTAGTGAATTTCAATCGAAAAGAATTTGTAAAAATATAGGAATTAATCCTCAAATCACTCTTAATAAACTTAAAAACAACCATGTAAACCGACTTATAAATTATATTAATAAAAATTTAAAAATTGAACAACTTTTAAGAAAAAGTAAAACTCAACGATTAAACGAATTATTGGAAATTAAAAGCAAGAGAGGGGTTAGACGAAATCAAGGTTTACCTGTTCACGGACAACGTACACATACAAATGCGAGAACATCAAAAAAAATAAGAAAAAATTTTGTTCAAAAACGTTTTTCGCGAAATAAACGACCTTTTAAACCTAAAGTTAAAAATAAAAAAAAAAAATAAAAATTATTATTTCATGAATAAAAAAAATAAATTTAAATATAACTTTCGAAAAAAATATAAGAAAAAGAAAAACTCATTAATTTTAGCTAATTTACATGTCATTGCTAGTTTAAAAAACACAATTATAAGTTTAACAACTTATCGAGGAAATTTAATAAAACAGTGGTCAACAAAATCACTAAAAAAAACAAGATTTAAAAAAAACACACCATATAATGTTCAATTGATTGTACGTAAAGTTAATAAATATCTTCGATTTAAAAGAATTGAAAAACTAAAAATTTATTTATACGGTACGGGTTTAGGAAGATCCAATATTCTGAGGAATTTAGATAGAAAATTTAAAGTAAAATATCTTTTTGATCAAACAGCAAAACCTTTTAACGGGTGTCGTTTAAAGAAACAAAAAAGACGTTAATTTTTTAAAAAATTCTATGGATAGGTGATCGAGTGGTTTAAGGTGTCAGTCTTGAAAACTGAAGTATATAAAAATACCGTGGGTTCGAATCCCACCCTATCCTTTAAAAAGCTAGAGACGGACTCGAACCGTCATTAAAGGATTTGCAGTCCTTTACATTACCATTATGTTATCTAGCCGTACATATTAAATGAAATTAAATATTATGCATAAAAAAAATAAAAACTTTTTCACCTATAAAAATAAAGTTATTTTAACAAATGGATCTTCTCTAAAAATAACATCTATTAAATTTTTTCCAAATTATCAACTAAACTTAAGAATATTTAAAAAAAAAGAAATCATTACTGATGAAATTAGTAATATAAATAAATTAAATTTTTTTAAAAAAATAGTTTAATTAAAATTATATTTATTTAAATAAATTAATATATATATAAATATTTCAAAAATTAATATAAATAAAATATAAATTAATAAAAAATTTGTTATATCAGGGGGAGTAATAAAAGCGCTTAATAATATTATTTTTAAATAAAAAAATTTTCTTAAATTAATAATTATTTTAATTTTAAAAATATTATTAAATACGAAAAAAAAAACAATAAAAAAATAAATAAAAATTAAAAAAATATAAATAAAAGAAGAAAAAATAAAATTAAAATAATTATTAATTTTTGGTTCAAAATAAACTGTTAGAAGATATGAATTTGAAAAATTTAGATTTAATAAAAAATCCCAAATAGATGGAATAATATTTCTAAAAATAATATTTATTATTAGAAAATTAAAAATTAAAAAAAAAAAATAAAATTTTATAAAAATAAAATTTTCAAATTTATATAAACCTTTCATCAAAAAAACCCAACTTAATAAAATAATTAATTGAATTGATATAAAAATTGATGTATAAACTGATATATAAAGATTAGTAATAAAAATTTCAGTAATATTTGTAAAAATAAAATACTTTAAAATTTTTTTATTAAGTAAATTGTTTACTAATAAATATATTAATTGATCTGAAAAATAATATGAAACTATAAAAAGGTAAAAAAAAGCAATTAAGTAAATAATAAAATTATATTTTAATTCGAATAAATGTAATTGTAAATATGTTATTATGTGATTTTTTTTCATACAATAAATTTTTGCCTACTTGGTGAAATTGGTAAACACGACAGATTTAAAATCTGTTCCCATAAAAGGGTTGTTGGTTCGAGTCCAATAGTAGGTATTTTATATTTATTAATCAAAGTGGTGAAATTGGTAAACACGTTACACTTAGGATGTAAAGCTTTAACTGCAATATGGGTTCGAGTCCCTTCTTTGATATAATATAATGTGTGTCTAAAAGATATATTTTTTTATAACAAATTAATATTATAAAAAATGTATCTTTTTAGTGAAAATAGATTCATATTATATTTAATCTTTATCAAAATAGAACATGATTGACATATATATAAATAATATAAAATTGACAGTTAATAAAAATTTAACAGTATTACAAGCGTGTAATAATTTTAAAATTGAAATTCCTAAATTTTGTTTTCAAGAAAATTTACAAATTGCTGGTAATTGTAGAATGTGTTTAGTTGAAATTGAAAATTCACCTAAACCTGTAGCTTCATGTGCTATGCCTTTAATACCAAATATGAGAATATTTACTGATACACCTTTAGTTCAAAAAGCACGTGAAAGTGTATTAGAATTTCTTTTAATAAATCACCCCCTAGATTGTCCAATTTGTGATCAGGCATCAGAGTGTGACTTACAAGATCAAACCATGATTTTTGGTTCGGATCGAAGTCGTTTTTTCTTTAAAAAACGGGGTGTTGAAGATAAATATTGCGGACCTTTTATTAAAACCATTATGACAAGGTGTATTCACTGTACCCGTTGTGTTCGTTTTGCGAATGAAATTTGTGGAATTGATGGTTTAGGGACAACTGGACGTGGTAATAATACAGAAATTAATTTCTATTATCCAAAAATTTTTAATTCAGAATTTTCAGGTAATTTAGTTGATTTGTGCCCTGTAGGTGCTTTAACTTCAAAACCGTACTCGTTTAAAGCACGTTCGTGGGAATTAAAAAAAAAAGAAGGTATAGACATTTTAGATAGTATTGGTTCAAATATAAATGTTAATATTTTTAATAACGAGATTGTTCGTATTCTACCTAAAACAAATTTTAACATTAATAAAGAATGGATATCTAACAAAACAAGATACTTTTTTGATAGTTTGAAATATCAACGATTACAGTACCCTTTACTAAAAGATTCTGAAAATAATTTTCATCGAATTTCTTGGTTAGATGCTTTAAATATAATTAATAAAAAATTAACAACAATTGATAGTTCAAATATTAAAAGCATTATTGGAAATTTAACAGATTTAGAATCGATTTTTTTATTAAAAAAAAATTTAAATAAATTAGGAATTTCTAATATAGACTATGAGTATTTATTAAATAATCAAAATAATCAAATTAATTCTGATTTGAGTTCAAATTTTTTATTTAATATGACTTTAAAATCAATTGATGAGGCAGATCTTTGTTTAATTATTGGAAGTGATATTCGTAAAGAAGGGTCTATTTTAAATATTCATTTAATTAATCGTTTAAAAAAAGGGAATTTTAAAATAGCTTATATAGGAAATAAAATTGATTTTACTTATTCAATTAAACATTTAGGATTAACTTTTAAAACATTAATAAATATTATATTAGGTAAACATTCATTTTGTAAAGATTTAAAAAAAGCAAAGAAACCTATAGTTATTGTAGGTGAAAATCTTTTAAAGCAAAAAAATGGATTTTTTTTATTATCAAAATTAAAAAATTTATTAACTTTTAATAATAATATTAATTTTTTTAATTCTCAAACTTCTCTAATAAATTTTTTTGAAATAACTTTTTCAAAATCATCAAATTTATTAAATATTCCTAAATTATATTATTTATTTAATACAAATTTAAAAAATAAATTGAAAAAAGCAAACGAAACATTTATTATTTATCAAGGACATCATTTTACACAAGATGCTCAAAATTCAAATTTAATTCTACCTGGATTGACATTTTTGGAAAAACGGGGGATGTACATTAATTTAGAGGGTTTTATTCAAAAAAATGAACAGATGCTAAATTTAAATACAGAACAACGTAAAGATTTTATAATTTATAAAAATATTTATAAGTTTGTGTTAAAGAAAAATCAATCAAAAATAAATCCTACTTTAACGATTAAAGACATTTTTCCTTATTTATTAAAGAAAAAAATAAAAATTACAAATAATTTTGATTTTAATAAAAAATATTTAAAAATTAATATTAATTTTTTAGATTCGTTAATAAAAAACAATTATTATACAAATATATTAGAACAATATTCAAAAATATTAACTAATTCTCAAAAAATTATTCAAGCAACCTATTCAAAACCATTATGATTTATATAGTTTTAAAATTTTTAATTCTAGTTTTACCATTATTAATTTCTGTGGCTTATTTTACATTAGTTGAACGTAAAATATTAGCTTCTATTCAAAGACGACGAGGACCAAATGTAGTAGGTACCTTCGGACTATTACAACCATTAGCTGATGGGCTTAAATTATTCTGTAAAGAAACAATTTTACCTAGTAACGCCGATGTCGTTTTATTTGTATTCGCTCCAATTTTATCTTTTTTTTTCAGTTTATTAAGTTGGGCAGTAATACCTATAGGTTTAGGTATGTTTTTTACGGAATTAAATATAGGTATTTTATATCTATTAGCAATTTCTTCATTAGGTGTGTATGGTATTATTATCGGTGGTTGGGCAAGTAATTCAAAATATTCCTTTTTAGGAGCATTAAGATCAACCGCACAAATGATTTCATATGAATTAACAATCGGATTTTCTATTCTTTCAGTAGTTATCTGTGCTAAATCGTTAAATTTAATTGAAATTGTTTTTGCACAAAGAACTGTTTGGTATTGTTTTCCTCTTTTTCCTGTTCTTATAGTTTTTTTTATTTCATGTTTAGCCGAAACAAATAGACATCCATTTGATTTGCCGGAAGCTGAAGCGGAATTAGTTTCAGGGTATAATGTTGAATATTCAGCAATGGGATTCGCGCTATTTTTTTTAGGAGAATATGCAAATATGTTGTTAATGAGTAGTTTAACTACTATTTTATTTTTCGGTGGTTGGTGGCCCCCCTTTCCGTTTAGTATTAAATGTATTGATATTTTACCAGCGTCTTTTTGGTTTAGTATTAAAATTTGTTTTTTTGTTGTATTATTTGTGGTAGCGAGAGCAATTTTACCTCGATATCGTTACGATCAGTTAATGCGATTAGGGTGGAAAATATATTTACCTTTTATATTAAGTTGGTTTTTATATACTGATACTATTTTAATAACTTTTAACTGGTCGGTGTAAATAAAATACAAATTTATGAGTATTTTAAATCATTTTATTTTTACTTTTTTTTTATTTTGTCTAGGATTATTCGGAATAATTTTAAATCGACAAAATATTATAATTATTTTAATGTCTATTGAATTATTATTATTATCAATTAATTTAAATTTTATTTATTTTTCAATTTTAATTGACGATGTAATGGGGCAAATTTTCTCATTATTAATTTTAACAGTAGCTGCCGCAGAATCTGCTATTGGATTAGCTATTCTAATTGTTTTTTTTAAATTATACGGGGATATTTCTATTTATAGAATTAACTTATTATCATTATAATAATTTTTTTACCAACGCTTCTTCAATTTTAATGAAAAATTTATTTTATGAAAAAATTGAAGTACAAAAAACTCCTATTTTTAAAACTTTATTAACTAATAAAATTAATTATTTTTTAAATCAAAAGTTTCTACTATTAAAAAAAATTTTTATAGTAATCAATTAAATAAAATTAATTTTTAAAATAAGTGTATAGCTCAGTTGGTTAGAGCACCGGACTTTTAATCCGATGGTCTTGGGTTCGAGTCCCAATACACTTATTTATAAGGGGGTATATTTCAATTGGCAGAAAGTATGTTTTGCAAATATAAGGCTATCGGTTCGAGTCCGGTTATCTCCAGATGATATATTAATATATATATAACTTATAAAATGAAATAAAATATACGTGTTACAAAATGTTAACAGTAAAGCTTATTATAATTATATATAAATATAATTTTAACAAATAGTTTATGCAAAAAAAAATTAAAAAAAATATTAAACAGCGGTATTTATTTCAAAATTTTGAAAAAAATAGACTAACATTAAAAATCATTTCAAAAAATTTAAATATTAAAAAAGATTTAAGATGGAAATTACGACAAAAATGGTTTTTTTTTCATCAAAACTCATCTATTACTAGAATTAAAAATTTATGTGTTTTAACTGGACGTTCAAAAAGTATTTATCGTCTATTTAAAATTTCTCGAATTCAATTACGTCAATTGGTATCAAAAGGTATTCTACCAGGTGTTTCGAAATATAGTTGGTAAAAATTTAAAAAATAATATTCTAAAATGATAATAACAGATTCTCTTTCAAATTTATTTTCAAAAATAAAAAATGGTTATTTAGCAAAAAAGTCAAAAATAACTCAACAAAATTCAAAACAAACAATAAATATTTTAAATATTTTAATTAAAGAGGGTTTTATAAAAAGTTATAAAGTAAATTCAAAAAATCAATTAGAAATTTATTTAAAATATCGAAAAGGTAAAGCAGTTATAACGGAGTTAAAACGTTTATCTAAACCTGGAAAACGTTTATATATAAACAATAAAGATTTATACAAAAAAAAAACAGGATTTTATATTCTTTCGACATCATCTGGAATTTTAACTGATTTACAAGCAAAAAAATTAAATGTTGGGGGTGAATTAATTTGTAGAATTTTTTAAAAAATAATTATGATTAAAATATTAAAAAAAAAAAAAACATTAAAAAATAATAATTTTTTTATGAGTTCGTTAGGAAATATACATTTTTTTTTTATAGACACAACTTTTACTTTACCAAAAAATATTAATATAGATAAAATTAATAACACTATTTTTTTTAAAACAACTTTAAATTCATTATTTTTAACATTTAATAAAAATACAAATTTTTTTATTAAACAAAATCAATTATTAATAAATATTAATATAGATAAAAATAAAAAAAATTTTTTAAATCTTTATAAAAAATTAATTAAATTAAAGATAAAAGGTATTACACAAGGTTTTAAGATTAGTTTACTTATAAAAGGTATAGGTTTTAAAGCAGTTATTGAACATAATAATTTAATATTAAAATTAGGATTTAGTCATAATATTGTAATTTCAATTCCTAAAAATATCAATGTTATTAATCAAGCTAATATTTTAATTTTTAGTTGTTCGGATTATGTTTTTTTACATCAATTTGTATATTATATTAAAAATCATAAAAAACCGGAACCATATAAAGGAAAAGGTTTACTATTAAAAAATGAAAAAATTTTACAAAAAGAAGGTAAAAAAAGCAAAAAATAATTAAATATGATTCAAAAAAAAACTATATACAATAATAATATTTTACTAAATTTACTATTTAAATCAAAAATAATGTATGGAGAATCATTAACCTGTACTAATAAAGATCTGTTACCTTTTATATATGGAAATAGATTTAATTACAGCATAATTAATTTGAAAAATGTTTCATTTTTTTTAAAACGAATTTTTAAATTAATAAGATATACTTTACAAAAAAATGGAAAAATTTTAATTATTGGAAATAACGATGAGGTAAAATTTTTGTTAAATGCCCCATTTACCAAAAAAAATTCTAATATTATTTTTTTTAATAAAGAATGGGTAAATGGTTTAATTACAAATAAAATTAAAAATTCAACGTTTAATAAAATAATTAATTATTTATTTAAAAAGAAGGAAATAAAATTAATTTTAATCATTAAAAGTTCTATTAAGGATGATTTTTTAAATCAAGAATTATTAAGTTTAAAAATTCCAATTATTTCTATAATAAATACTAATCAAACTATAAAAGCCATCGATTATCCAATTGTATCAAATTCTAAAAATATTCAATCTATATACACTTTAATGTATTTATTACGGAAATCTTTTTAAAAATAATATATGAATAAATTAAAACCAAGAAATAAAATATGTTTTCAAAATAATAGAAACATTCATAGAACTTTAAATTTATTAAAATTAAAATCAAAAAAATGGAATTTATTTAAAAGAAAATTACGATATCGAAAAGAAATAAAACCTGAAAAACGAAAAAAATTTTTTCAAAAACGATTATTTGAGAAACAGCAATTTCAAAATTTTTATGGATGTATTCATGAATATCAATTAAAAAATATTTTTAATAAATTATTAAAAAAAAATCATAAAATAAATGTATTTCAAAAGTTTGTTATTTTATTAGAAAGTCGTTTAGATGTTAATCTTATACGATTAAAACTAGTTAAAACAATTTTTAAATCAAAACAATTAATTAATCATAAAAAAATTAAAGTTAATAACAAAATTATTAGTAAACCTGGTTTTATATTACAAAAGGGTGATATTATTCAAATTATTAAATAATAAAAATGAAAAAAAATAAAAAAACATTTCAACAAAATAAAAAACCGAATAAACAATATTTTAATTTTAAAAATTATAAAAAATATCCTTACAAAAAAAAAGGTAATTACTCATCTTATAAAAAAAGTATTTATTACATTTTAGGTGAAAAAAAACCCTCAAAACCTTTAATAACTGCATATTTACATAGAAATAAAAAAATTAAAACAGGTATTTTTTTTAAAAAACCTACTTTAAAAACTACTTTATACCCTTTTCATTTAAACTTAAAGTTAGTTAATGAATATTTAAAAAAAAAATAAAAATTTAAATAATTTAGATGGTTTAAGTGTAATATATAAA